TTTTTTTATTGCATTTCTGTATTTTATATATATAATATATAATTATTATTATTATTATTATTATTATTATTTCCTTTAGAAATGAATAATTATATAAATTATGATCAAGCATGATTTTTTTTTAACTATATAATCTATATTATATTATATTTATTATAATATATTAAATCTAATATGTATAATAATTAAAGATTTCTGTAGTTATATATATATAGTTTAAATATAATTATATTATATTAATGTATTTATAAAAATTATATGAGTATAATTTTTTTACTTGATAGTATAATTTATATAATGTCAACTTTATCCTGATGTAATTGAATATATTTTTCAATTTTTTCTCCTATTTTTTTCTAAATATTTATATTAAATTATGCATTTATATTTCAATAAATTATATTAATTTCTTCTTTTTATTAATAAATATAATGTCAAATTTATTATATAGTGTTGTTTTATCTGTTACAAAACATTTGTTGGAATATTATGTACCATCCTTATCTTTCAGTATATTTTATAATATATACTTGTATATAGAAATGTGTTGTGTTATTAATTTATGTTGTATAATAAATTATTAATATATTATTTTTACTATATTATTATATTTTTTAATGTATTTTATATTTGCTAGAATTATATATCTGCTTGTGATATGATCTATTATTTCTATTTATTATTTACAAAATCTGCATTTATCTATTATAATATTAAAATCTTTAATAATATGTTTACTGTAATATTTAATATCTTTTTTTTAATCCTATATTATAATTTTTATTTATTTATTTTTTTTGAATATATTTAATTTTTTTTTTTAAAAGTTTTATTCTTGCTTATTTATTCACTTTTTCTTTGTATTATATGTAAGTTTTGTTAAACTAAATGTTCTTTTTGCAGTAATTTAATTTAATTATCAAGTAATTTTGGAATTAGTAATTGATTTAGTATTGGCATATTTCGTGCCAGCAGCCGCGGTTATACGATTAATACAAGTGAATATTTTTGGTTAAAACAGTTATTTATATTTTTGGGTTTAATTATAAATTTATAAGGTGAAATTTAAATTTTTTTTATAATTCTTTTTATGAATCTGTGAAACTTAAATAATAAACTAGGATTAGATACCCTATTATTTTAAGTGTTAATTTTATTTACCTGGGTAGTATTAGTTAAGATCTTTAAACCCAAAGAATTTGGCGGTATCTCATTCCATTCAGAGGAACCTATCCCGTAATTGATAGTACACGATTAACTTTACTTAATTTATTTGTTTGTATATCTCCGTTATCAGAAAATCTTTTTAGAGTTATAATTTTCTTGATTTATAATTATAAATTATTTCAGGTCAAGGTGCAGCTTATAATTAAGAGGAGATGGGTTACAATAAATTTTTGTTTATTATGGATTTAATATTGAAATACTATTAATGAAGGTGGATTTGATAGTAATTTAATTTATTTAATTTAATTGATATTGGCTCTGAGGTGTGTACACATCGCCCGTCGCTCTCATTATTGATTATTATATTTTATTTAAATTTAATTTCAATTTAGATGAGATAAGTCGTAACATAGTAGATGTACTGGAAAGTGTATCTAGAAAGATTATCAAGATATAACTTATTAGTAAAGTATTTCATTTACACTGAAAATTTTTCTGTGCAATTCAGGATATCTTGATTATTTATTATATTATTTTTTTTTTTTGTTTATTTATTATTTAATAAAAATAATTTTATTTTTTTTTTGTCTTAGTATATTTTATAGAATTGATTTTTTTTATTATAGTTTATTAGTAATGTAATTGGATTATGAAATATTTATTTAAATTTATAAAAGTAAATTTTATTTATTGTACCTTTTGTATCAGGGTTTATCAAAATTTTAGTATTTATTTACTAATCTCGATTTAGGTTGATTTACAAATAAATTATAGTTAATGTTTCATAATTATTATTAATTTATTTGTAGAAATGAAATGTTATTCGTTTCCTAAGATATCTAGTTTCTTAAGAAAAAATTTAATTTTTTAAAGTTAATGTTTTTATTTAATTTTTTAATTAAAAATATTAATTTATTTATTCTTTAGGGGATAAGCTCTAAAGTTAATATCCTATAATTTATTTTATTTAAAATATAATAATAAGCTTTAAACCAGCTATTTTTAAGATTACGTTTTAGTTCATTATTTTTTATTTTGATTTTATAATTATTTTAGGTTTTTTATTAAGATTATTAATTTAATTTTAAAATTTTTGTAATAATGATGGAATTAGTATATTTATTTTGTTTATAATATTTTTTTTTGTTAATTTATTATAAGGAATTAGGCAAAATTAATTTCCGCCTGTTTATCAAAAACATGTCCTCTTGATAATATTTTGAGGTCTGGCCTGCTCACTGACAAATTTTAAAGAGCCGCGGTATTTTGACCGTGCAAAGGTAGCATAATCATTAGTCTCTTAATTAGAGGCTGGAATGAATGGTTTGACGAGAAATTAACTGTCTCTTAATAAATTTTAGAATTTAACTTTTGAGTTAAAAGGCTTAAATTTTTCTTTAGGACGAGAAGACCCTATAGAGCTTAACATTTTATTTTTATATAATTTTTAGTTGTTCTTTTTATATTTAATGATAATGTTTTGTTGGGGTGACATGAAGAATAAATAAACTCTTCATTATAAAATCATTGATTTATGTTTATTTTGATCCATAATTTATGATCATAAGATTAAGTTACCTTAGGGATAACAGCGTAATTGTTTTTGAGAGCTCATATCGACAAAGCAGATTGCGACCTCGATGTTGGATTAAGAAAAATTTTGGGTGCAGTAGCTCAATAATTAGGTCTGTTCGACCTTTAAATTCTTACATGATCTGAGTTCAGACCGGCGTGAGCCAGGTCGGTTTCTATCCTAAGATTAATTAATTCATATTAGTACGAAAGGACCATATGATTAAAATATTTTTTTTTTTATTGATTAAAATTAATTATTACTATTTTGACAGATTAATGTGTTGAATTTAGAATTCATTTATGTAGATTTTTCTACAAATAGTATTGATACTTTATGATTTATTAATGTTTTCTTTAAATTTTATTCTTTTAGTTATTTGTGTATTAATTAGAGTAGCTTTTTTAACTTTATTGGAGCGTAAGGTGTTAGGTTATATTCAAATTCGGAAAGGTCCTAATAGGGTTGGTTTTGTTGGTATTCCTCAACCATTTAGTGATGCTATTAAATTAATTTGTAAGGAACAACCTATTCCTATTATGTCAAATTACTTATTATATTATTTTTCTCCTGTTTTTAATCTAATAATTTCTTTAGCTGTTTGGGTTATTTTTCCTTATTTAACTTATATATGTTCTTTTTCTTATGGATTTTTATTTTTTTTATGTTGTACAAGACTGGGGGTATATACAGTAATAATTGCTGGCTGATCATCTAATTCTAATTATTCATTATTAGGTTCTTTACGATCTGTTGCTCAAACTATTTCTTATGAAGTAAGATTGGCTTTAATTTTGTTGTCTTTGATTATCTTGATTGGAAGTTTTGATATATATAATTTTATAAATTATCAACAATATTGTTGATTTATAATTATTTCATTTCCTTTATTTTTATCTTGCTTCTCTTCATGTCTAGCAGAAACTAACCGTACTCCATTTGATTTTGCCGAAGGTGAATCTGAGTTAGTTTCCGGGTTTAATATTGAGTATGGAGCTGGTGGTTTTACTTTGATTTTTTTGGCTGAATATACAAGAATTATTTTTATAAGAATATTAATAGTTTTAATTTTTTTAGGAGGTGATTTTTACTCTTTTTTATTTTTTATTAAACTTTCTATTATGTCTTTTGGATTTATTTGGGTTCGTGGAACTTTACCCCGATTCCGTTATGACAAATTAATATATCTGGCTTGAAAGAGTTTTTTACCTCTTTCATTAAATTTTTTATTTTTTTATATTGGTTTAAAGATTTTATTGATTTCTATTATTTAGTGAAATTTTAAGAAAAGATGAAGTTAATAGAAGAGTTAAACTTCTAATTTATGTTTTCAAAACATATGCTTTTCCTAAGCTAATTAACTTATTTATTAATTTTTAATTAGTTTATCTCATGCATTAGCTACATGGACATTAATTAGAAAGTATATAAAGTAAATAACTGTTAAGATTTGTCCTGTTATAATATATGGTTCTTCTACTGGACGTTTTCCAATTCATGTTAGTAAGCAAACAACAATAACTATAATTCAAAATAAGATTTGATTAATTGGGTAAAATTGAATACCTCGAAAAGGGGTTTTATTATAGAATGGTATAATTATTAAAATTCTAATTGATAAAAATAAAGCAATAACACCTCCAAGTTTATTAGGAATTGACCGTAGAATTGCATATGCAAATAAAAAATATCATTCTGGTTGAATGTGAACTGGAGTTACTAAAGGGTTTGCTGGTACAAAATTATCCGGGTCTCCTAGTAAGTAAGGGTTAATTAAACAAAGTATAATTAATAATGATGTTATTAATACAATTGTAATTAAGTCTTTAAATGTAAAGTAAGGATGAAAAGGAATTTTTTCAATGTTTCTGTTTAATCCTAATGGGTTATTTGAACCAGTTTGGTGGAGGAAAAACAGATGAATTGCAGCTATAGCTACAATTATAAATGGTAATACAAAATGAAATGTGAAGAATCGATTTAGTGTTGCATTATCTACAGCAAATCCCCCCCATACTCATTGAACTAATTCTGTGCCTAAGTATGGGATTGCTGATAATAAATTAGTAATTACTGTTGCACCTCAGAAGGATATTTGCCCTCATGGTAAAACATATCCTATGAATGCGGTTGCTATAACTAAGAATAAGATTACGGTTCCGATTATTCATGTATGTATATACATATAAGAACCGTAATAAATACCTCGACCTACATGAAGGTAGATACAAATAAAAAACATTGAAGCTCCATTTGCGTGAAGTGTTCGGATAATTCATCCGTTATTAACATCTCGGCAAATATGGACTACTCTTCTAAAAGCTATATCAATATTTGAGGTGTAATGTATTGCTAAGAATAATCCTGTTACAATTTGAATAATTAAACATAATCCTAATAATGACCCAAAATTTCATCAGAATGAAATATTGGTAGGTGCTGGTAGATCAACCAGTGAATTATTCAAAATTTTAATTAAAGGATGACTTAATCGTAATGGTTTATTCATTGGTAATTTAACTTATTTTACGAATAGGTCCTTGATTAATGTTAGTAATTTTTACAACTGCTAGAAGTGCAAGAAATAGGTAAATCATTATTATCATTGTAATAATAAATGTTGGATTATTATATAATTTTTCAAGAGATAATGTTATCTCTTGGAAATCAATTGAACTGTTAATATTATTAGTTTCTGTATTTTTAATTAAATGAATACTTCTAGTTTCTGAGTTTTTACAGAAATCTCTTAAAGGTAATGCAAATATAATAATTCATATAATTAAAGTAGCGATTATTAATTTTGGCTGAAATATTTCATTTGAGGCACTGCTTGTAATATAAATAAATAAAACCAATATTCCACCTAAAAATGTTAAAAATAAAATGTATGATAATCAAAAACTTTCTATAATTGTTCCTGTTATTAAGCCAATAAACAAAGTTTGTAAAATAATAAAAATTATTATTGATATTGGATGTCTTAGTTTAATAAAGTTAATATTTAACACATTTGATAATGATATAATAATTATTTTAATCATTTCAGGGGTTAGTTTCATTAAAATGTCAGTTTTGGGGACTGAGGATAGGGACTACCCTACCCCTGAAGTTTTAAAAGTGGGGGGTTGACTTTTCTCCGATTTACAAGACCGGTATTTTAAATAAACTATTAAAACTAATGTTTATATTTTCTATTTTTACTTCTTTGTTTATTTATTTTGCTGGTGTTTATGTTTTTTCATCTAAACGAAAGCATTTATTAATGGTTTTATTAAGACTTGAATATATTGTTCTTTCATTATTTATGTTGATTGTAATTTATCTTATTGAGTTTGATTATGATTATTTTTTTCCTGTTGTTTTTTTAGTTTTCTCTGTTTGTGAAGGGTCTTTGGGTCTTTCTATCTTGGTTTCTATAATTCGTTCTCATGGTAATGATTTTTTTAATTCTTTTGGTTTATCTTTATGTTAAAGTATTTATTTATAACTGTTTTTTTGATCCCTCTCTGTTTACTTGAGAATTGTTGATGGTTGGTACATTCTTTAATATTTTTTTCTAGTTTTATTTTTATGGTTTGTGTTTATTCTTATGCTGATTTAAATATAATTAGATATTATTTTGGTATTGATTATTTTTCTTTTAGTTTAATTTTATTGAGATTTTGGATTTGTTCTTTAATAATTACTGCTAGAGGTTCTGTTTATTTATCATCATATCATTCAAATTTTTTTATTTTTATTGTGTTGATTTTAATAATTATATTGTATTGTTCATTTGCTAGATTAAGATTATTATCTTTTTATATTTTTTTTGAGTCTAGTTTAGTTCCTACTTTGCTTTTAATTTTAGGATGGGGTTATCAGCCCGAACGTTTACAGGCTGGTGTTTATTTAATTTTTTATACTTTAGTTGCTAGATTACCTTTATTATTAGTTTTATTTAGGGTTTATGATTTTATTGATACTCTTTATTTTCCTTTATTATTAGATTTTGGTTCTTACTATTTTTTATTTTATGTTTTTATGATTTTGGCTTTTTTAGTTAAGATACCCATATTTTTAGTTCATCTCTGGCTTCCTAGGGCTCATGTTGAGGCTCCTATTTCTGGGAGAATAATTCTAGCAGGAGTATTACTTAAGTTGGGTGGTTATGGTATTTTTCGTGTTATGAAGATTATTTCTTATTTAGGTTTAAAGTTTAATTATTTTTTATTGTCTTTAGGGTTGTCCGGAGGTGTTATTGTTAGATTTATTTGTTTTCGTCAAGTTGATTTGAAGTCTTTAATTGCTTATTCTTCTGTTGCTCATATAAGAATGGTTATTGGTGGTTTAATAACTATAAATTGATGAGGTTGTATAGGTTCTCTTTCTTTAATGGTTGGTCATGGTTTATGTTCTTCTGGTTTATTTTGTTTATCAAATATTATTTATGAGCGTTTAGGTAGACGGAGTTTATTAATTAATAAGGGTATAATTAATCTTATACCTAGAATGGCTCTTTGGTGATTCCTTTTAAGATCTTCAAATATAGCAGCTCCTCCTTCATTAAATTTGGTTGGTGAAATTGGTCTTTTAAATGGGATTATTTCTTGATCTTCTTTTAGATTTTTATCATTAATTTTTTTATCTTTTTTTAGAGCTGTTTATACTTTATATATGTATTCTTATTCTCAGCATGGCTCTTATTATTCTGGTGTTTTTACTTGTTCAATAGGTTATTTACGTGAATATCATCTTTTACTATTACACTGATTTCCCTTGAATGTTTTATGTTTAAAGGGTGAGTATTTTTTTATTTAATTTGGCTTAAGTATTTTAATTAAAATATTGTTTTGTGGGATCAATGATATGGATTATTCCATCTTAGGCCGTGAATTTATTTTCTATTTGTTCTTTAAGATTTTTTTCTTTGTTCTTATCAAGAACTTTTATTTTTGTTTTAGGTATTTATTATTTAATAATTGATTATAGAGTATTTATTGAGTGAGAGCTTTTTAATTTAAATGGTTCAATAGTTGTGATAACATTAATCTTAGATTGGATGTCATTAATTTTTATGTCTTTTGTTATGTATATTTCTTCTTTGGTTATTTATTATAGAGAGGATTATATATCTGGTGAGAAGAATATAAATCGTTTTATTATTATTGTCTTAATATTTATTCTTTCTATAGGCTTTTTAATTATTAGTCCTAATTTGATTAGTATTTTGTTGGGTTGAGATGGTTTAGGATTAGTTTCTTATTGTTTGGTTATTTATTATCAAAATGTAAAGTCTTATGGGGCTGGAATGTTAACTGCATTATCTAATCGTATTGGTGATGTTGCTATTTTGATTTCTATTGCTTGAATGTTAAATTTTGGTAGATGGAATTATATTTATTATTATGATTTTATTTTAGGTTCTTGTGAGATGAGGATTATTACTATATTAATTATCTTAGCTGCTATAACTAAGAGTGCACAGATTCCATTTTCTTCTTGACTTCCAGCAGCTATAGCTGCTCCTACTCCTGTTTCTGCTTTGGTTCACTCATCTACTTTAGTGACAGCTGGTGTTTATTTATTAATTCGTTTTAGTCCAATGTTAGGTACTTATAATTATGGTTGATTTCTTTTGTTGGTTGGTTGCTTAACAATATTTATGGCTGGTCTTGGGGCTAATTTTGAATTTGACTTAAAGAGGATTATTGCTCTTTCAACTTTAAGTCAACTTGGTTTAATAATAAGAATTTTGGCAATAGGTTATCCTGGTTTGGCTTTTTTTCATTTATTAACTCATGCTTTGTTTAAGGCATTGTTGTTTATATGTGCAGGTTCTATTATTCATAACTTGAATGATTCTCAAGATATTCGTTTTATGGGTTCTATTGTTAATTTTATGCCTTTAACTTCTGTTTGTTTTAATGTTTCTAGTTTATCATTATGTGGTATACCATTTTTGGCTGGATTTTATTCTAAGGATTTGATTCTCGAAATGGTTTGTTTAAGATGAATTAATTGTTTAATTTTTTTTCTATATTTTTTTTCTACAGGTTTAACTGCTTCATATTCTTTCCGTTTATTTTATTATTCTATATCTGGTGATAATAATTTTTATTCTAGATTTTCTTTTGATGATAGGGGTTATTACATTTCTTTTGGTATAATTGGTTTGTTGTTTGTTGCTGTTTTTGGTGGTAGATTTTTATCTTGATTGATTTTTCCTATTCCTTACATAATTTCTTTACCTTATTATTTGAAATTTTTAACAATTTTTGTGGTTGTTTTAGGTTCTTATCTTGGTTACCTGATTTCAAGGTTTAATTTTTCTGATGAATTATTTTCTTTAAAGATGTTATCTTCTGTAAGATTTATTGGATCTATATGATTTATACCTTTTCTTTCTACTAATTTAATTAGTTATTTGCCTTTAAAGTTCGGTTATTATTCATCTAAGTCTTTAGATTATGGTTGGGGTGAATTATTTGGTGGTCTAGGATTATATAGATTGTTCATTTATATAATTGATTATATTCAATTATGATATGATTCAAATTTCAAGCTTTATCTTCTTACATTTATTTTTTGAATATTTATTTTATTAATGTTATTTTTTTTATATCTAAATAGCTTATAATTAGAGTATAACACTGAAGATGTTAAGGAAATATTTTATTTTTAGATATATTTATAAATAAAAGGTCTATTATTTTTACAGTGAAAATGTAATGTTTTATTTAAACTATATAAATTAGAAATGTTAACGGAGTTTAACCGCTAATATGGAAAGTTAGCAGCTTTCATATTGACTTTACATTTCCTTAATTGGAACTTGTGTTCAATTATATTATTAACAGTAATACGCCTCTTTTTGGCTTCAATTAATATTAGAATAAGGGTAATTAATTATTACCAATTTTTCAGGTCGAAACTGACTGCAATAATTCGCTTCTTATTCAATCAAGGTTGATTGAATAAATCAATACTTTTTGAATGCAACCCAAATGTTATAGTTAACTACAACCCTATTCTGCTCATTGTAGAGCTCCCTGGTTTCATTCATGATAAAGCCCTCCCAATAATACTAATAGAAAAAAAAATGTTGATGTTGTTCAAATTAATATATTTGAGGTTTTTATAATAATTACGATTGGTAAAATTAAAGCGATTTCTACATCAAAAATTAGGAAGATTACTGCAATTAAAAAGAATCGAAGTGAAAACGGTATTCGTGCAGAGCTTTTAGGATCAAATCCACATTCAAATGGGGATCTTTTTTCTCGGTCATTAATTGACTTTTTTGATAATGTTCTTGAGATTATTATAACAATTATTGGGATAATAAATCTAATAAAAATTCTTACTGATAGGATAAGGATTGTCTTTCTTGATTAATAATCAAGCTTTTTGATTGGAAGTCAAATGTACTATTTATACTAGAAAGACTTATCTACCTCATCAATAGATTGAAATATATAGGAATAGTCATACAACATCAACAAAATGTCAATATCATGCTGCGGCTTCAAATCCAAAATGATGTATTGGTGAGAATTGGTTTATTGAATGTCGGATTAAGCAAGTTGATAAAAAGATAGTACCAATGATTACATGAAGGCCATGGAATCCTGTGGCAACAAAGAATGTTGATCCGTAAACTGCGTCAGCAATAGTGAATGGTGCTTCCCAATATTCATAGGCTTGAAGAGCTGTAAAGTATAATCCTAGTAACACTGTGAAAAATAGTCCTTGAAGTGCTTGGCTATGGTTAGATTCTATTAATCTATGATGAGCTCATGTTACAGTTACTCCTGAAGCTAGAAGAATTGCTGTATTTAGTAATGGAATTTGTATTGGGTTAAATGGTTGGATTCCTATTGGGGGTCATAGTATTCCTAGTTCAATTGTTGGTGCAAGACTTCTACTAAAGAATGCCCAGAAAAATGATATGAAGAATAATACTTCTGATGCAATAAATAGAATTATTCCTCATCGAAGTCCAATTGATACAAATCCTGTATGTAGTCCTTGATATGTTCCTTCACGGATAACGTCTCGTCATCATTGGATTATTGTAAGAAGTGTGATTATAAATCCAATTATAAATAGGTTAATATTAAATACATGAAATCATTTAGCTAATCCTGATACTAAAACTATAGCTCCAATTGCTCCTGTTAATGGTCATGGTCTATAATCTACTAGGTGAAAAGGGTGGTTTGAGTGTGTTGTTAACATATGTTTAATAAACTTCTCTAGAGTAGAGGGTTCTTAGAATTGAAAATACATAGGCTTGAATTATTGCTACTGCTGATTCTAGAGTTAATAATAGTATTTGTCCAATAATTAATAGTCAAATTAAATTTATTGTTATTGATGGCCCTGTATTTCCTAGGAGTGTTAGAAGTAGATGTCCTGCAATTATATTTGCAGCTAATCGTACGGCTAGAGTTCCTGGACGGATAATATTTCTGATTGTTTCGATTAAAACTATAAACGATATTAGTGCTGGTGGAGTCCCTTGGGGGACTAGGTGGGAGAATATATGATTAGTGTGATTAATTCATCCAAATAGTATGAATCTTAATCATATTGGTAATGCAATAGTAAATGTAAGTGCTAGATGTCTAGTTCTTGTAAAGATGTATGGGAATAGTCCTATGAAGTTATTAAATAGTATTATAATAAAAATTGAAATAAAAATAAATGTTGTTCCATTAAATGATTTAGGTCCTAATAATGTTTTAAATTCATTATGTAGGGTTATATTTAATTTGTTTCATATAATGTTAATTCGTGATGGGGTTAATCAAAATAATGATGGGATTAGAAGTAGTCCTAAAAATGTTCTAGTTCAATTTAATGATAAGTTGAAGATATTAGTTGTTGGATCAAATGTTGAGAATAAATTTGTTATCATTTTCAGAGGTAATTTTTAGGTTTAATTTCTATTTTTTTTAGTCTTTTGATTGGTTTTATTTTAAATGAGAAAAAAAATATTTGGTTGAATAGAATTAAAGCAATTGAGAATAGAATAAATAATGAGAATCATATAAGTGGTGATATTTGAGGAATTTAGATTTAATATTATTATATCCTCATCAGAAGTAGACGTTAATTTACTATTTTTTTGGTTTAAGAGACCATTACTTACTTTCAGTCATCTGATGATTCAAGGTGTACTAATAATTAGTTATTTTAGATTGACACTCTAATGTTATAATTTAACTAACTCCTTAGATTATTTTAGATAATCATTTAATGAAAAGATTGACTGAAGTTCTTTCAATTACGATTGGTATAAATCTATGATTTGCACCGCAAATTTCTGAACATTGTCCAAAGAAGAGTCCTGGTCGGTTTATTGAAAATGTTCCTTGGTTAAGTCGTCCAGGTGTAGCATCAATTTTTACTCCTAATGCTGGTACGGCTCATGAATGAAGAACATCTGAAGCTCTTGTTAATACTCGTACTTCTGTATTAATAGGTAAGATTGTTCGATTATCTACATCTAATAGTCGAAATCCATTAATTTCTAAGTCTCTTTCTGGTGTTATGTAAGTGTCAAATTCAACATTTACAAAATCTGAATATTCATAACTTCAGTATCATTGTCGTCCAATTGTTTTAATAGTAATTATTGCATCTACTGAATCATCTAGTAGATATAGAAGTCGTAATGATGGTAGTGCAATGAAAATTAATGTGATAGCTGGTAAGGCTGTTCAGATTGTTTCAATTAAATGTCCGTGTAATATATTTCGGTTTGTGTATTTAATTACTAATATATATCTAAGTGCATAACCAACGATTACTGTAATTAATAATAGTACAACTATAGTATGGTCATGGAAGAATGATAGTTGTTCCATTAATGGGGAAGCTCCGTCTTGTAGAGATAAATTTGATCATGTCGCCATAAGTTTCTAATAAAAGGTTAAACCTTTATTTTTAGAGCTTAAATCTACTGCACTAATCTGCCATATTAGAATCTAGAAATTAATGGTAATTCTGAATAACTGTGTTCTGCAGGGGGGTTATTTTGTAATCATTCTGTTGATCTACTTATATTTTCTCTAAATAAAATTGTTCGGTTTGTAATTATTCTTTCTCATATAATAACAATAAATATAATGATTCCGACAATTGAAATTGTGGATCCAATTCTTGATAGAACATTTCATGATGCGTATGCGTCCGGATAGTCTGAATACCGTCGTGGCATTCCTGCTAACCCTAAAAAATGCTGAGGGAAGAAGGTTAAGTTTACTCCAATAAATATAATTGTAAATTGGATTTTCAATCATGTATTATTTATAGTTAATCCTGTAAATAATGGGTATCATTGAATGATACCTCCTATAATTGCAAATACTGCTCCTATGGATAAAACGTAGTGAAAGTGTGCAACAACATAATATGTATCATGTAGTATAATATCTAATGATGAATTGGCTAAGACTAGACCTGTTAGTCCACCAATTGTAAATAGGAAAATAAATCCTAAAGCTCATAATAATGGGGGATTGAATTTGAACTTTGTCCCATATAGTGTTGCTAGTCATCTAAATACCTTAATTCCTGTTGGAACTGCAATAATTATTGTGGCTGAAGTGAAATATGCTCGTGTATCTACATCTATTCCTACAGTAAATATATGGTGTGCTCATACAATAAATCCTATTAACCCAATTGAAAGTATAGCGTAAATTATTCCTAATGTTCCAAATGATTCAATTTTTCCTCTTTCTTGGCAAACAATATGTGAAATAATACCAAATCCTGGAAGAATTAAAATATATACTTCGGGGTGACCAAAAAATCAAAATAAATGTTGATATAGAATTGGGTCTCCTCCTCCTGCAGGATCAAAGAATGATGTGTTTAAATTTCGGTCTGTTAGTAGTATAGTAATAGCTCCTGCTAGAACCGGTAGTGATAGAAGTAATAATAAAGCTGTAATGGCAACTGATCATACGAATAATGGTGTTTGATCTAGGGTTATACTTTCTGATCGTATATTAATTGCTGTTGTGATAAAGTTAACTGCCCCTAGAATTGAGGAAACACCAGCTAAATGAAGTGAGAAGATTGCTAGATCAACTGAAGCTCCTCCATGAGCAATAGCTCCTGCTAGTGGGGGGTATACTGTTCATCCTGTGCCGGCTCCTCCATCTACTATAGAGGAAGTAAGCAATAGGGTCAGTGATGGGGGTAATAGTCAAAAACTTATATTATTTATTCGTGGAAATGCTATATCAGGTGCACCAATTATTAATGGAACTAATCAATTACCAAATCCTCCAATCATGATTGGTATAACTATAAAGAAAATTATAACAAATGCGTGGGCTGTAATGATAACGTTGTAGATCTGATCGTCCCCGATTATTGATCCTGGTTGTCCTAATTCTGCACGAATAATTATACTTATTGAAGTTCCAACTATACCGGCTCACGCTCCGAATAAGAAATATAAAGTACCAATATCCTTATGGTTTGTTGAGAATAATCATTTTTGCGGTAGGATGGCTGAACTATAGGCGGTAGACTGTAAATCTACTTATGAGAAAAATTTCTCCCCTACCATAAAATGATTATTCATTGGACCTTATATTCAATAATGATTCTAGACTGCAATTCTAGAGGTGTAAAGTTTCTTTACTAAGGCCTAAAAGGTTGATACTTTTAATTATAACTTTGAAGGTTATTAGTTTGTTTAACTTAAGTCCTTAGTACAGAAACATCAAATTTGGTGTTGCAATTAATCCTAATGTTGAGATTATTACGGCTATTGATAAGGTTCTTTTAGACTCTCGATTTCTTTTAATTCTTAATGACCAAGAATTTTCTGTATAGGTTATAATAAGGGCTGAGAATCTAATTCGTATGTAGTAGTATAGAGTGATGGTTGTAAATAGAACCATAATTGATAATAAAATAGTTATGTTGTTTTCAACTAGATATTGTATTACAATTCATTTTGGCAAGAATCCTAGGAATGGTGGTAATCCGCCTAGGGATAATAATGATAGAAATATCATGAACTTGACTTCTATTTTAATATTTCTTGCAGAATAAATTTGAATTACAGAGAATAGATTTATTTGTTTAAACAAGAGGATTATGATCAATCTTAGTATTGAGTAAATGACAAAATATAATTCTCAAGCGTTTTCTCTTACAATTAGAGATCTAATTATTCAGCCTAAATGACTGATTGATGAATAAGCTAAGATTTGACGTAGTGAAGTTTGATTTAAACCCCCTAATGCTCCAATAATAATTCTTGTAATAGTGATTGAAAAAATAAATCCTGTTTCTTGAATACAATATGAAAACACTATTATTGGAGCAATTTTTTGTCATGTTATTAGTGTTAAACAGTTGATCCATCTTGATGCTCTTATAACTTCTGGGAATCAGAAGTGGAAGGGAGCAGCCCCAGTTTTTAATAATAATCTGGATCTGATTATTATTGAGGGGATAATTTTCATTTCTCATCCTATTGTGTATTTTATTTGAATTAGGATGATTGAGAATAGCAATATTGTAGATGCTATTGCTTGTACAATAAAGTACTTAATTGGTGATTCATTTATTATTATGTTTTTATTATTTGTCAATATGGGAATAAACGAGAGTAAGTTGATCTCTAGTCCTATTCAAACCCCGAATCAAGAGTTTGATGAGATGGACAGGATCGTTCCTATCACTAATGATGATAGGAAAAGAAGTTTTATGGAGTTGTTGGCCATTAAAAAGGAGAGGATTGATGCCTCTATAAACGGGGTATGAACCCATTAGCTTAATTAGCTTACCTTTTTTTACTTACATAAAGGTGTAAGATGCACTTTAGTTTTTGATACTAAATGGGATAGTTTAATTCTATCTTATGTAAATTTTAATGGAGGTAATTTATTACTTTATTTACCCTATCAAGGTAACCCTTTAATCAGGCACTCCATT